TGGAAGGGTCGTTGATTTTGTTGAGATTATTATTGCGGTGGATTGTATTTTTGTTTGATTTTTGTGCGTGTTCACGTGAGGTCGGTATTTATCAGCTAAGTGGGGTGGAATGCGGCCGCGCGCGTTTGGGTCGTTTGGTGTGGTTGTAGGGGGAATGTGGTTAGTTGCTTGGTTGCGTTGATGAAAAAATGTCAAGATAAAAATACACAAGGGGATGAAAATGGGGTTTAGCTTTAAGTCCCAGGAAAGTGGTGATAAATGAACTATGTCCAGCGACCATTGCATTATCCATTGCCCAATAGGTAAACGGCGCGAGGGCCATGAATGGGGTCAAAGTGCATCAGTGTCAAGTTTGAGTCGGGCTAATCCTAAGACCATGACATTCTGGGCGTTTAGGGCATCAGACAGCTCGCCGGTCATGTGATGGACATGTCAAGAGGAAGATAACTCCTGCTACGCACTTGAAGGGTTTATTGAAGAGACCCCAAAAGGAAAAAAGGAGGAAAAGAGGAGAAATGCCGCGATAACGAGAGGAAAGGAGGTGCGACCATCCCCAAGCATTTGTATCTGTGAAGAGCAAGGGAGGAGGTTATGGCATTCTATGGTCCTGAAGTTACAACCGGTGGCGCAAAAGAGCAAGTTGGGCTTCGAGGGTAAGAGGGAATGTATGCCCCTGAAGACAATAACCTAGGGCAGAACTGACGTTGAGTAGCTCGGTTCTCGTGAGGAGTACAGTTAATAGATAACCAGGTTCTCTGGCTTGGGAGTGCTTGAAGGCTGTTGGTCAGGGTCTTGCTGTAGGAGGTGGGCGAATGGTATGTCTGGGTGAATGCAAAGGTGTACTGGACGATCATCCGTATCTTGGGTACATGGTAGGTGGTTTCAGGAGCATTGCCGAGCTTGTGCGACGCCTGTGTTGTGCTTGTGGGGCTTGTTAGCTGGGTGGGTGGTACCTGAGGCAAGAATGTGGTGGGGGTGTTACTGTCCGCACATTATCTCATGGGAGAAAATGTTTGAGTCGGGGTTGGAATTGAAGTTGGTCTTAATGTGGAATATCCTACATTGACTTAATGCCTGATGGGGTAAATAAGTTGATGCAAAGAAATACATACCCTAAAGTATATGAAAAGTCATATCTGGGGGGGAGGGGGGGGGAAAGGCGAGGAGGTTAAATAAATTAAAGATAAAAGGAGGGTGTGGGTGTGAGTTCCTATGGTTAAAGTTTTATAACGATGGTTTTTCAGGCCATAGATCTCGGAGAGAGGCCGAGTGGGAATTTATGATAAAGTTTGTTTTGTTTTTAGGCACGTGCTTTGTTTTGGGAGGGTTGGCGGTTGCATCTAATCCGTCCCCTTATTATGGGGTAGTAGGTCTGGTTGTGGCGTCTATTGCGGGGTGTGGGTGATTAGTGGGCTTGGGGGTTTCTTTTGTGTCTTTGGTGTTGGTTATGGTTTATTTGGGCGGGATGTTGGTGGTGTTTGTCTATTCGGTGTCGCTGGCGGCAGATCCTTATCCTGAGGCTTGGACTGATTGAGGGGTGGTTGGGTATGGGTTTGGTATGGGGCTAGTTATTGTGGTAGGGGTTGCTATGGGGGGAGTTTTTGGTTCTCTGGTGGATACTGATACGGTTAATAATGGTGGTCTGTTGTTGGTTCGGTCTGATTTCAGCGGTGTGGCTTTGTTTTATTCATGGGGGGCTGGGCTGTTCTTAATTGGCGGGTGAGGTTTGTTGTTAACCTTGTTTGTGGTGTTGGAGCTTGTGCGAGGGTTGTCGCGGGGGGCCATTCGGGCAGTCTAGGGGAAGGGGTCAGAGAGTAGTTTAATCTAAAATGCCAGCTTTGGGAGTTGGTGATAGAGGTTTGATTCCTTTCTTTCTGATTGGGAGGTCGGTATTTATCAGCTAAGTGGGGTGGAATGCGGCCGCGCGCGTTTGGGTCGTTTGGTGTGGTTGTAGGGGGAATGTGGTTAGTTGCTTGGTTGCGTTGATGAAAAAATGTCAAGATAAAAATACACAAGGGGATGAAAATGGGGTTTAGCTTTAAGTCCCAGGAAAGTGGTGATAAATGAACTATGTCCAGCGACCATTGCATTATCCATTGCCCAATAGGTAAACGGCGCGAGGGCCATGAATGGGGTCAAAGTGCATCAGTGTCAAGTTTGAGTCGGGCTAATCCTAAGACCATGACATTCTGGGCGTTTAGGGCATCAGACAGCTCGCCGGTCATGTGATGGACATGTCAAGAGGAAGATAACTCCTGCTACGCACTTGAAGGGTTTATTGAAGAGACCCCAAAAGGAAAAAAGGAGGAAAAGAGGAGAAATGCCGCGATAACGAGAGGAAAGGAGGTGCGACCATCCCCAAGCATTTGTATCTGTGAAGAGCAAGGGAGGAGGTTATGGCATTCTATGGTCCTGAAGTTACAACCGGTGGCGCAAAAGAGCAAGTTGGGCTTCGAGGGTAAGAGGGAATGTATGCCCCTGAAGACAATAACCTAGGGCAGAACTGACGTTGAGTAGCTCGGTTCTCGTGAGGAGTACAGTTAATAGATAACCAGGTTCTCTGGCTTGGGAGTGCTTGAAGGCTGTTGGTCAGGGTCTTGCTGTAGGAGGTGGGCGAATGGTATGTCTGGGTGAATGCAAAGGTGTACTGGACGATCATCCGTATCTTGGGTACATGGTAGGTGGTTTCAGGAGCATTGCCGAGCTTGTGCGACGCCTGTGTTGTGCTTGTGGGGCTTGTTAGCTGGGTGGGTGGTACCTGAGGCAAGAATGTGGTGGGGGTGTTACTGTCCGCACATTATCTCATGGGAGAAAATGTTTGAGTCGGGGTTGGAATTGAAGTTGGTCTTAATGTGGAATATCCTACATTGACTTAATGCCTGATGGGGTAAATAAGTTGATGCAAAGAAATACATACCCTAAAGTATATGAAAAGTCATATCTGGGGGGGAGGGGGGGGGCCAGTGAAAGAGAAAGTAGCTGGGCGGTGGGTGCGGGGTTAACTCTAAGAAGGGGTTTAGTCTTCAATCTTTGGCTTACAAGACCAATGTTTTTATAAACTATTAGAGTTAGTTATAGTTTGAGGAGTTTATTTTCAAAGATGGATGCCAGGGGGAAGAGGACCAGGATGATTGTGAAATAGCTGAGTGAGGCCAGTTGTCCGATGATGATGAATGGATGTTCGACTGGTTGGCTGCCTACTCAGGTGAGTACGAGGAGGTTGGCTACTAGGGCTCAGAATAGGATTTGGGAGAGAGGGCGGAATGTCATTGAGCGCAGCTTGGATGTGTGTAGGAGGGGCATGAGGAATAGAACTAAAACGGAGGCGGCAAGTGCTAGTACTCCCCCTAGTTTGTTTGGGATGGATCGTAGGATAGCATATGCAAATAGGAAGTATCATTCGGGTTTGATGTGCGGGGGAGTGGCTAGGGGGTTGGCGGGCGTGAAGTTTTCTGGGTCTCCTAGCAGGTTGGGTGAGAATAGGGCTAGGGAGGCAAGAAGGATGAATATGAGTGCAAACCCTAGAATGTCTTTTACGGAGTAGTAGGGGTGGAATGGAATTTTGTCGCAGTCTGATGGGATTCCTAGTGGGTTGTTTGACCCTGTTTCGTGTAGTAGGGTTAGGTGTACTAGGGTCAGGCCTGCGATAATGAACGGTAGTAGGAAGTGAATGGCAAAGAATCGGGTTAGGGTTGGGTTGTCTACTGAAAAGCCTCCTCATGCTCATTCTACTAGTGTTTGGCCGATGTATGGGATGGCGGAGAAGAGGTTTGTGATTACTGTTGCTCCTCAGAATGATATCTGCCCTCAGGGTAGGACGTATCCTACGAAGGCAGTTGCTATGAGGGTTAGTAGGAGGATGACGCCGATGTTTCAGGTTTCTTTGTTCAAGTATGATCCGTAGTAAAACCCTCGGCCGATGTGGAAGTAAATGCAAATGAAGAAGAAAGAGGCTCCGTTTGCGTGGAGGTTGCGGATCAGTCATCCAAATTGTACGTCTCGGCATACGTGGGCGACGGAGGCAAATGCTAGGGAGGTGTCTGCTGTGTAGTGCATGGCTAGCAGAAGTCCTGTGACGATTTGGGTGATCAGGCAAATACCTAGTAGTGAGCCAAAATTTCATCAAGTTGAGATGTTTGATGGGGTGGGGAGGTCGATTAGAGAGTCGTTGACGATTTTTATTAGCGGGTGGTTTTTACGAAGATTGAGGGCCATTGGGTTGTGTTCTGTGTGCGGATATGAGGATAATGAGGATAGATAGGGCAAAGGATCCCAGGTAGGCTTTGATTAGGCCGGAGTGCATGGTGGTGGCAGCTTTGGCTGCTATCAGCTGTAGGCTTGCCAGTCCTTCTGGTCCGAGGAGCTTGAGTCAGGACAGGTCTACGAGGTGGGAGGCAATATTTTGGCTCTTGGTTATCATGTTTGTTGTGCTGAAACGGTGTGCTAGTGGGTTGAAATACCCTAGAGAGACGGAGAAGTTGTAGAGTGGGGCTTGCTTTGTGAGAATCAGGGTTTGGGCCATCTTTGAGAGTTCTAGTGCTAGCACAATGCCCAGGGCTGTCACTACTAGGGCTGTGAGTTTGATTGAGAGAGGCATGGTTATTGGGGGTGTTTTTGAGGGTGGGATATAAGAGGTGATGAGAAAGCCTGCTGTGATACTTCCTAGTGCTAGTCGGGTGATTGGGGAGGTCACTGCAGGGTTGTTTTCGTTCATGGGGGTGAGGGGTGGGATTCGGGTGAAGCCCGTTTGTACTAGCGTGGTTATGCGTATTGTGTACACTGCAGTAAAGGACGTAGCTAGGAGGGTGAGGATGAGGGCCCATGTATTTAGGTATGAGGTGTTTAGGCTTTCAATGATTTGGTCTTTTGAATAGAAGCCGGCTAGGAATGGTGTTCCTATTAGGGCGAGGTTTCCAATGGTTAGGCATGAGGTGGTAGTTGGCAGTATTTTTTGGAGTCCGCCTATTTTTCGAATGTCTTGTTCGCCGTTTAGGCTGTGGATAATGGATCCCGAACATAGGAATAATATAGCTTTAAAGAATGCGTGGGTTGAGATGTGTAAGAAGGCTAGTTGTGGTAGGTTTAGTCCAATAGTAACTATTATTAAGCCTAGCTGGCTTGAAGTGGAGAAAGCAATAATTTTTTTGATGTCGTTTTGGGTGAGGGCGCACGTAGCTGCAAATAGTGTGGACAGGGCTCCGAGGCAGAGGCATAGGGTCAGGGCAGTTTGATTGTTGTTGAAGAGTGGGTGGGTTCGGATTAATAGGAAGATTTCGGCGACCACTATTGTGCTAGAGTGCAGGAGGGCGGATACTGGGGTTGGGCCTTCTATAGCTGCGGGAAGTCAGGGGTGTAGGCCGAATTGGGCCGATTTGCCTGTTGCAGCTAGGATCAGGCCTAGTAGTGGGAGAGTTGGGGTTTGGTGGGGGGAGGGGAGTTGTTGGATTTCTCAGGAGTTTGTGGTGTAGGCCAGTCATGCTATGCAGAGGATTAAGCCAATGTCTCCGACTCGGTTGTAGAGTACGGCTTGAAGGGCGGCAGTGTTAGCTTCTGCTCGTCCGTGCCATCAGCTGATTAGCAAGAAGGATATGATTCCTACTCCTTCTCAGCCGATGAATAGGACGAATAGGTTGTTGGCGACGATTAGGATTAGTATTGCAATTAAGAATAGTAGGAGGTAGGTGAAGAATTTTGTAATGTAAGGGTCGGAGGCTATGTATCATGTTGCGAATTGTAAGATTGATCATGACACGAACAGTGCGATTGGGAAGAATGTAAGCGAGTAGAAGTCTATTTTTAGGCTCAAGGGGATTTTGAAGTTTATAATGAATTTTCATTCTCAGAAGGAGACCAGGTTTTCTGTTCCTGAGTAGATGTGGATAGCTATTGGAATTAGGCTAATCAGGAAAGAGATTTTTACTGTGTCCGTGATGGTGGTTGGGGTGTTTTTGAGGTTATCCGATAGGAGGGGGAAAATGATGGGGGTGGTGAGGGTTGTTAGGGTAAGTAGTATGAGGGTGGTTAGGACTAGTGGTAGGTCCATTACTTTCACTTGGATTTGCACCAAGATGAGTGGCTCCTAAGACCATTGGATTACTATTATCCTTTGAAAGTAAGGGAGCTGAGGTTTTAGACTCAGGTGCGAGAGTTAGCAGTTCTTGCCGGATTAACCTCTCCCTCGGCAGGCAAGAAGGTTTTAACTTCTATCTTTAGGATCACAGTCTAATGTTTGGGTTGAAACTATGCTTGCATAGGGGGATGCCGGAGATTAGTTCGGGCTTAAAGATGAGGAGGATTATAGGGATTATATGCAGGGACATGAGCAGGTGTTCTCGTGTGGAGGAGTTTTGGATTGATGTAATGTGTGGTGGTAGGGCTCCTCGTTGTGTTATTATTAGTATGTATAAGGTGTATGAAGCGGTTAATAGGATTGCTGTCCCTGTTAGGAGGATTGTCAGAGAAGATCAGTTGAATAGGGCGATTATGATTGTTAGTTCTGCTATGAGGTTGGTTGTCGGTGGTAGTGCTATGTTTGTTAGGTTTGCTAGTAGTCATCAGGTAGCTATTAGCGGTAGGAGGGGTTGGATACCACGTGTGAGGATTAGAATTCGGCTGTGGGTGCGTTCATAGTTGGTGTTTGCTAGGCAGAACAGTATTGAGGAAGTCAGGCCGTGTGAGATTATTAGGATTATTGCCCCTGAGAATGCTCAGTGGGTTTGGATTATGGTGGCGGCAATGACTAGGCCTATGTGGCTGACGGATGAGTAGGCGATCAGGGATTTTAGGTCGATTTGTCGTAGGCAAATGGCGCTAGTTATTAGTGCCCCTCATAATGCCAGGATAATGAAGGGGTAGTGTAGGTTAGTTAGTGATGGGTTCACTAAAATGGTGACTCGCATGATTCCGTACCCCCCTAGTTTTAGTAGTAGGGCGGCTAGTAGTATAGATCCGGCGATTGGGGCTTCTACGTGGGCTTTAGGCAGTCATAGATGTAGGCCGTACAGGGGTGCTTTGACCATGAATGCCACGAGTAGGGCTAGGCTGGATATCAGACCTGCTCATGAGGTGGTTATTGTTGAGTGAGAGAGTTTGAGCATAGGGAGGTATAAGGTGCCAATTTGGTTGTGAAGGTATAGGATGGCGACTAGCAGGGGCAGTGAGCTGGCAAGGGTATAAAATAGGAGGTAAATGCCTGCGTTTAGTCGTTCTGGTTGGTTTCCTCATCGGGTGATGAGGATTAGGGTTGGGATTAGGGTGGCTTCAAATGCGATATAAAAGAGCATCAGCTCGGACGCTGAAAAGGCCAGCAGGATGAATGGCTGGGCTAGAACTATCGTTGTGATGAAGATTCGTTTGCGGATGGTGGGTTCTTGTTCTAGGTGGTTCTGGCTTGCTATTACCATGAGGGGGAGGAGCCAGCATGACAGGACTAATAGGGGAGCGGAGATTTGATCAATGGAAGTTCAGGGGGTCAGTCCTTTGTGGGGGTAGTATGTTGGTGTTAGTCATTGAAGGCTGGCGGTGGCAATTAGTAGGCTGTGTGCGGTGATGTTAGTTCACAGGTGTTTGCGTGGGGATAGGAATGTGAGGGGCAGTAGTATGATGGTTGGAATGATGATTTTTAGCATTGTAGGAGGTTGAAGTTGTGTAGGTGGTCAGAGCCGTGAGTGCGGGTGGAGGCTACTAGCAGTGCTAGCCCTGTTCCTGCTTCGCAGGCGGAGAATGTGAGTATGAGGATTGGTAGGAGGGTGGAGGATGGTGCTTGTGTTTGGATGGGTCATATTGATAGGGCGACGTATATGGATAGTATTATGCTTTCCAAACATAGTAGGGCTGAGATTAGGTGGGTCCGGTGGCAGGCTAGGCCTAGTGCGCTTAGGGTGAAGGCCGAGTAGAAGCTTAAGTGGAGGGGGGTCATAAAGAAAGTTATAGGGTGAGTACTATAATTTGTTGAGTCGAAATCAACTGTCTTGGTTAGACTAACTTTCTGTTATTCTGCCCATTCTAGTCCGCCTTGGATTCATTCATACACGAGTCCCAGGGTTAGTAGTGTGATGAGAATGAAGGTTCATGTTAGTGTGGTGGTGGGGCTTTGTAGTTGGATGGCTCATGGGAGGGGGAGCAGGAGGGCAATTTCTAGATCGAATAGTAGGAAGAGGATGGCTACTAGGAAGAATCGGATTGAGAAAGGCAATCGGGCGGATCCTAGGGGGTCGAATCCGCACTCGTATGGTGATAGCTTTTCTGGGTCTGGTGTTATTTGTGCCAGTCAGAAGTTTAGTGCAGTTAAGGCGACGCTCAGGGCTAATGATAGGGTGATTATGAATGTGACTATGTTTATTACTCTTCTCCGGATTTAAACCGGACTTTAAGGATTGGAAGTCGATTGTAATTGATATACTAGAAGAGTAGGATCCTCATCAGTAGATAGAAATGTAGAGGAATAGTCAGACGACGTCTACGAAGTGTCAGTATCAGGCTGCTGCCTCGAAGCCGAAGTGGTGGTTTGATGTGAAGTGGTATTTGATTAGGCGCGCGAGGCATACTAATAGGAAGGTGGAGCCAATGATGACGTGGAGGCCGTGGAATCCTGTGGCTACGAAGAAAGTGGAGCCATAGACTCCGTCCGCAATGGAGAATGGGGCCTCGTAGTATTCTATAGCTTGGAGGGCGGTGAAGTAGAACCCTAATAGTACGGTTAGGGTGAGAGCATGGATTGCCTGTTTTCGGTGGGCTTCTGTGATGCTGTGGTGGGCTCATGTGACGGTAACTCCTGAGGCTAGTAGGATGGCGGTGTTTAGTAGGGGCACCTCTATTGGGTTTAAGGGTTTAATTCCCACGGGCGGTCATTGTCCCCCTAGCTCTGGAGTGGGGGCTAGGCTTGAGTGGAAGAACGCTCAGAAGAACCCTAGGAAGAAAAAGGCTTCTGAGGTGATGAACAGGACCATGCCGTATCGTAGGCCTTTTTGAACAGCGGGGGTGTGGTGGCCCTGGAAGGTGCTTTCTCGGATGACATCACGTCATCATTGGAACATAACCAGGGCGGTAGACAGTAGCCCTATCATTAATAGGTATGGGGTGTTAAGGTGGAATCATATGGTTAGGCCGGAGGCAGTGAGGAGGGCGGCGGCTGCTCCGAAAATAGGTCATGGGCTTGGATCTACTATATGATAAGAGTGTGCTTGGTGAGCCATTGTGGGTTAGATGTTTTCTTGAAGGTACAAGCTTAATAGTAATACGAAGACGTAAGCTTGGATTATGGCTACAGCTACTTCTAGAATAGTTAGTAAGAAAAGAACTAGTAGCGTTAGAATGGGGACTATTGGCATTGTTGAGAACAGGACCACGGTGGCTGTGGAGATGAGTTGGATTAGAAGATGTCCTGCTGTCAGGTTTGCCGTGAGGCGCACCCCTAGCGCTAGTGGGCGGATGAGGAGGCTTGTTGTTTCGATGAGGATGAGGGCTGGGATTAGGGGTGTTGGTGTCCCTTCTGGTAAGAGGTGGCCCAGGGAGGCTGAGGGTTGGTTGCGTAGGCCTGTGAGTAGTGTGGCTAGTCATAGTGGGAATGCGAGGGCTAGGTTTATGGATAGTTGGGTGGTTGGTGTGAAAGTGTAGGGCAGTAAGCCTAGGAGGTTGATGAGCAGCAGGAATATTATTAGTGAGGTTAGGATTAGGGCCCATTTGTGTCCTTTTTTGTTTAGGGGGATTATTAGTTGTTTTGTGATGAGGTTGATGGATCATAGTTGTAAGGTTGACAGCCGATTGGTAATTCATCGGTTGTCCAGGGAGGGCAGTAGCAGGGCTGGGAAGGTGGTTGCAATTAAAATTAGGGGGATTCCTAGGATGGAGGGGCTTGAGAATTGGTCGAAAAAGCTTAGGTTCATGGTCAAGTTCAGGGGGTGGTGTCTGGGGTTGTTGTTGATATTTTGTTGGATGGGGGGTTTATTGATACGAATGTCAAGAGTTTGGGTTGGATGATTATGGAAAATGTTAGTCATGAAGTGAGCATGATAAAAAATCAGGGATTTGGGTTTAGTTGGGGCATACCATTAAGGAGGGGGGAAGTCCTCTTTCTCTAGCTTAAAAGGCTAGCGCTGTTCCATAGCTTCTTAACGGTTAGGATGATAACAGGGAGGATCAGTTCTCGAAGTTAGCAAGCGGGGCTGCTTCCACTACGATAGGCATGAAACTGTGATTTGCTCCGCAAATTTCTGAGCATTGTCCGTAGAAGATCCCAGGTCGGTTGGCCAAGAATGAGGTCTGGTTGAGGCGTCCTGGGATTGCGTCAGTTTTTACGCCTAGGCTGGGCACGGCTCATGAGTGGAGGACGTCGTCGGCAGTAACGATAACTCGAATAGTGGATTCTGTTGGTACGATGACACGGTGGTCGACTTCTAGCAGTCGGAAGTGTCCTAGTGGTAGGTCGGTTGTTGGTGTTATGTATGAGTCGAATGTGAGGTTTTTAAAGTCAGTGTATTCGTAGGTTCAGTATCACTGATGGCCGATGGCTTTTAGGGTGATGTCTGGTTCGTTAATTTCGTCCATTATGTAGAGGATTCGTAGGGATGGCAGGGCTAGTGTGATTAGTACGATGGCTGGGAGGATTGTTCAGACAAGCTCGATTGCTTGTGCGTCGACTGTGTTGGATGATAGCTTTTCTGTGAGTATGAGGGCCAGGAGGTATAGGACCAAGCTACAGATAGCTAGGGCGACCATTAGGGCATGGTCGTGGAATTGTGTGAGTTCTTCTATAATGGGTGATGAAGCGTCTTGGAAGCCTAGTTGTGTGTGGTTGGCCATGGTTGGGGTGTACAGGGCTCTCACCTGTAATTTAGTCTTGACAAGGCTAGGTAATTGTTTTACTAACACCCCTTGATGAGAAAGAAGCATAGGTGGTTTATGCGGTTGGCTTGAAACCAACATATGGGGGTTCGACTCCTTCCTTTCTTGTACTTGAACAAAGGCTGGTTCCTCGAAGGTGTGGAATGGTGGTGGGCAGCCGTGGATTCATTCGATGTTAGTGCTTGTTAGTTCTGGTTGTAGGGCTTTACGTTTGGCTGCGAAAGCTTCTCAGATTATGAACATTAGCATGATTACAGCCACCATGGAGATTAATGAGCCGATTGAGGAGACAGTATTTCACAGGGTGTAGGCATCTGGGTAGTCTGAGTATCGTCGTGGCATGCCGGCTAGGCCTAGGAAGTGTTGGGGGAAGAAAGTGAGGTTTACGCCCACGAATATTACTCCAAAGTGGGCTTTGGCCCATGTGGAGTGGAGGGTATATCCTGTGAATAGTGGGAATCAGTGGGTGAAGCCTGCTAGGATCGCAAAGACTGCTCCTATTGACAGGACGTAGTGGAAGTGGGCTACTACGTAATAGGTGTCGTGTAGGGCAATGTCCAGTGAAGAGTTTGCTAGTACGATGCCTGTTAGGCCTCCGATAGTAAATAGGAAGATGAACCCTAGGGCTCATAGTATAGGCGGGTCTCATTTGATTGTTCCTCCGTGTAGTGTTGCTAGTCAGCTAAATACTTTGATTCCGGTTGGGATGGCAATGATCATAGTAGCGGATGTGAAGTATGCTCGGGTGTCCACGTCTATTCCTACTGTAAACATGTGATGTGCTCATACAATGAACCCAAGGAATCCGATGGATAGTATGGCCCATACTATTCCTATATAGCCGAATGGTTCTTTTTTTCCTGCGTAGTAGGCTACTACGTGGGAGATGATTCCGAATCCGGGCAGGATTAGGATGTATACTTCTGGGTGACCGAAGAATCAGAAGAGGTGTTGGTAGAGTACGGGGTCCCCTCCTCCTGCAGGGTCGAAGAAAGTGGTGTTGAGGTTTCGGTCGGTGAGTAGCATTGTGATGCCGGCAGCTAGTACTGGGAGAGATAGCAGGAGTAGTACTGCGGTGATTAAGACTGATCACACAAATAGGGGGGTTTGGTATTGGGACAGGGCAGGTGGTTTTATGTTGATGGCTGTTGTGATGAAGTTAATTGCCCCTAGGATTGATGAGATCCCCGCTAGGTGGAGGGAGAAGATAGCTAGGTCGACTGAGGCTCCAGCGTGGGCTAGGTTGCCAGCCAGGGGAGGGTATACGGTTCAGCCTGTTCCTGCCCCCGCCTCGACTGTTGATGAGGCTAGCAGTAGCAGGAAGGAGGGTGGTAGGAGTCAGAAGCTCATGTTGTTTATTCGGGGGAATGCCATGTCTGGGGCTCCAATTATTAGAGGCACCAGTCAGTTTCCGAATCCTCCGATCATGATTGGCATAACTATAAAGAAGATTATCACAAATGCATGGGCTGTGACGACCACGTTGTACACCTGGTCGTCTCCCAAGAGGGCGCCGGGTTGGCCTAGCTCCGCTCGAATGAGAAGGCTGAGGGCAGTGCCTACTATTCCGGCTCATGCACCAAAGATTAGGTATAAGGTGCCGATGTCTTTGTGATTGGCTGAGAATAGTCATCGGTTGATGAATGTCATAGGTAAGATGGCTGAGTGTGTAAGCGTTAGGCTGTAGTCCTTTTTACAGAGGTTCAATTCCTCTTCTTATCGGCTTTGTAGTGAAGTTCATAGTGAGTTGCAAACTCATTGATGTGCACTGGCCGTGCGCCGAAGCCTGTTAGGCAGAAGCCTGCTGGTTGGGGCATATAGCTGTTAACTATACTGTTATGGGATCGAGGCCCATCTGTCTAGAAGGCCCTAGCTTAATTAAAGTGTCTGGGTTGCATTCAGGAGATGCAGGGTAGTATCCTGCGGGTCTTAGCAGAAACTAAGAGGGTCTAACTCTTGTTTAAGGCTTTGAAGGCCTTCGGTTTGGGTAATCCTAAGTTTCTTTAGACGATGATGTAAATGATGGGGGAGATAGGGAGCAGTGTGATTGATATGGTGACTAGGGAGGCGACTAGGGTGCTGGTTGCCTTGCTAGTGTGTCATTGTTTTATGTGGTTTGTGGTGTGTGGTGGGAGTGTGATCGTTGTGCAGTACGCAAGGCGGAGGTAGAAGAATAGGCTTAGTAGGGATAGTAGGGAGATCATTGTCGCTGCGGGGGCCATGTCTTGTTTGGTTAGTTCCTGGATGATGAGTCATTTTGGCAGGAATCCTGTTATTGGTGGAAGCCCTGCTAGGGAGAGCAGGGTTAGTAGAAGCATTGCGTTTAGGGAGGGGATTTTTGTCCAAGCTGTCATTAAGGTAGATAGTTTTGATACTTTTATTGAATTTAGAGTGAGAAATACGGCTGCAGTTATTAGGGCGTATAGGTAGAAGTTTAGTAGGGTGAGTTTGGGGCTGTAGGGGATAATAATGGTTATTCAGCCTAGGTGGGAGATGGAGGAGAAGGCTAGGATTTTTCGAATTTGTGTCTGGTTTAGGCCCATTCAGCCGCCCAGGGCCGCAGATAGTACGGCTATGCAGGTGAGTACTGTTGGGTTTAATGATGCGGATGTCATGAAGAGTAGTGTGATTGGTGGGAATTTTATGGCTGTGGATAGCAGCAGGCCGGTGGTTAGGCTGGTGCCTTGAAGTACCTCTGGGAATCAGAAGTGAAACGGTACCAGTCCGAGTTTTATTGCAATGGCCGAGGTTAGAAGCAGGCATGATACTGGGTGAGTTAGTTGGGTGATGTCCCATTGTCCAGTGTGTCATGCATTGGTTATGCTGGAGAATAGGACCAGGGCAGAAGCGGTTGCTTGTGCTAAGAAGTATTTGGTTGCAGCCTCAATGGCTCGGGGGTGGTGGGATTTTGAGATTAGGGGTAAAACAGCGAGGGTGTTGATCTCAAGTCCTGTTCAAGCTGTGATTCAATGATTGCTTGAGATTGTAATTATTGTCCCTAGAAAGAGGCTAGCGATGAACACTAGTTTTGCCTGGGGGTTCATTAGCAGGGGAAGGGGTTGAACCATCATTTTCGGGGTATGGGCCCGATAGCTTGTTTAGCTGACCTTGCTAGAAAGTAATATAAAGGGAGTATGGAGGGTTTTGATCTCTCTAGTGCGGGTTCGATTCCTGCTTTTCTAAACTGTAAGGAAATGAGAGGACTAGTATACCTCTGTGTCCACTTTATCACAGTGGCCCTTTGGGTGCTCAGGCACATTTCCTTGAGTGGTTCTTAGGTGGGGTGGTACTCCCGCGTAGCAGATTGGCATGCTGGTGTGTCATAGGCATAGGGCTAGTGTGAGCGGTAGGAAGTTTTTCCATAAGAGATGCATCAGTTGGTCGTATCGAAATCGTGGGTATGAAGCACGAACTCATAGGAAGCCCGCTGACAGGAAGAGGACTTTGGTGGCTAATACTACGGGGAATAGTTCTTGAGGCAGGTTAAATAGGCTTGGGTTGAAGAATAGAATGGCTGTCAGTGTGTTTATGAGTATGATGTTGGCATATTCAGCTAGGAAAAACAGGGCAAAGGGTCCTGCTGCGTATTCCACGTTGAACCCTGAGACTAGCTCTGACTCCCCTTCTGTTAGGTCAAAGGGGGCTCGGTTTGTCTCGGCTAGCGTGGACACGTATCACATCATAGCAAGTGGTCAGCAGGAGAAGAATAGGTATAAGGGCTCTTGGGTGACTGCTAGGGTACTAAGCGTGTAATTGCCACTAAGTAGGACGATGGATAGGAGGATAATTGCTAGGGTGACTTCGTAGGAGATAGTCTGGGCTACTGCTCGTAGTGCTCCGATTAGGGCATATTTCGAGTTGGAGGCCCACCCTGACCATAGGATTGAGTATACTGCTAAGCTTGACATGGCCAGCAGAAACAGAATGCCTAGATTTAGGTCTGCGAGGGAGAATGGTAGGGGCAGGGGGGTTCAGATTGAGATGGCAAGGAGAAGGGCTAGCATGGGGGTCGTGATGAATAGGATGGGGGAGGATGTTGATGGGCGGATGGGTTCCTTAATAAATAGCTTGACACCGTCTGCCAAGGGTTGGAGTAGTCCGAATGGTCCCACGATGTTTGGGCCTTTTCGGCCTTGTATGTAGCTCAAGACCTTACGTTCTACTAGTGTTAAGAAGGCCACTGCGATTAGGATTGGGAGGGCATAGGATAGTGCTATGACTAGGCTGATTAGTAGGGGGTGGTTGGCCATCTGGTCGGTGGGTCGGTAAAGCTAGGGAGAGGATTTGAACCTCTGAGTTAAAGGACTTAAGCCTTTTGCATTTGCCGAGCTCTGCCACGCTAGCTGGTCCTTTTCTAGGATTTAGATTGGGTGTGGTAGCCTTTTGTAATTTAGTTGGTTTCATTACTTAAGGCGAAGGCTTGCCTGTGGTATTGGCCTTGCTTTTCCTATCCTTTCGTACTGGGAAGAGCTCGTCATAGATAGAAACCGACCTGGATTACTCCGGTCTGAACTCAGATCACGTAGGACTATTAATCGTTGAACAAACGAGCCCTTAGTAGCGGCTGCACCACTAGGATGTCCTGATCCAACATCGAGGTCGTAAACCTCCCCGTCGATATGGACTCTTGGAGGAGATTGCGCTGTTATCCCTGGGGTAGCTTGGTCCATTGATCAATTATATTGGATCTGGGTACTGTTAGTACTTTGAGGTGTTGCTCTTAGTCTGGAGGTGTGGTCCAATGTTTGGAGGTTTTGTTTTGCTCCGAGGTCGCCCCAACCGAAAAAATGCTAACCAGTGGCCTTTAGATGAGTGAGCCCGTGTTGGGCGTGTATGTGTGTTAGGGTGGTTGCTGATTTTAAAGTTCCACAGGGTCTTCTCGTCTTATGGGTCTATCCCTGCTTTTGCACAGGGAGATCAATTTCACCGATTGCCTGTAAGAGACAGTTAAGACCTCGTTTAGCCATTCATACGGGTCCCGATTTATGGGACAATTGATTGCGCTACCTTTGCACGGTTAGGATACCGCGGCCGTTAAACGTCATGTCACCGGGCAGGCATCACCTTCAATACTTGTCTGTTGGTTTGCTGAAGGCTATGTTTTTGGTAAACAGTCGGGCCTTGACGGGTTTGCCTAGTTCCTTTTACAGGTTTTAATCTTTCTTAGTGGACGCTCCTCTGTCGGGTTAACAAAATGGTTAATACTCTGCTTGTTGGATTTGTCGTATACTGGGGTTTGTTAATAATGTACAGATGTAAGCTTGCGTCGAAGAGGGGGAGTCCCTGGTTACTCATTCTAGCATTAATTCTCCTATTTGTAATAGGTTGGCCTGTTAGTGGGGAGGGAGTCGCATGGTTTGTATATTTTTGAAGTACAGAGCTTTAACGCACTCTTTGTTGATGGCTGCTTGAGGGCCCACAGTAGTTTTGTGGAAGTCTGCTTATCCGCTCGTGGAGATTGTATTCTTTTTTAAAGGAGCTGTACCTCCTTTAAATTGCCCTTAATTCGCTTCATTGGGGTTTATGAATTTCCTTGGAGAAGAATTAAGAGGGAACTTAGATTCGTTTCACAGGCAACCAGCTATCACCCAGCTCGGTTGGCTTTTCACCTCTACTAACAAGTCATCCCACTCTTTTGCAACAGAGACGGGTTCGCTCAACAGTAGCTGCTCGTAAGTAGCTCGCTTGGGTTTCGGGGTGGCAAACTTAAATTCGTTTCGCTTGGTTTTTCTTGCTAGACCATGATGCAAGAGGTACAAGGGTTGATCTTTGCTGTTTTTAGCTTGTCTTGTTCACTATTATTTCATCTTTCCCTTACGGTACGTGATCTCTATCGCTCCAATGGTGTCTTTTCTATCGCCTATACTGGGACTAGTAAATGCTTTGGTTTAGTGGTGTGGAGTAGCTTTGTTATTCCAGGTCATGTGTGTTGGGCTAGAATTTGGCATCAAGACGATCTGTTGTTAGTAGATATCTTTCAGGTGTAAGCTGGATGCTTTTGTTAAGCTACGTCTTGGTGTCCTAAGTGCACCTTCCGGTACACTTACCTTGTTACGACTTACCTCATCTTTGGCTGGATAACTTATTAATTTATGGGGGGGGGGGGTCGCTTTTGAGGAGGGTGACGGGCGGTATGTACGTGTCCCAGAGCCGGCTTAAAGAGGGCTCGATTGTCCCACTTTACTGCTAAATCCTCCTTCCAGGGACTGTTTCATGTCCCTTTGCCGTTGTGTTCTAATCTAGAAAATGTAGCCCATTGCTCCCATTTCATAGGCTATACCTTGACCTGTCGTATTAGCGGGATGGGGCTATTGCGTCCACTGTTGGTCCTTCATGGTGGGTGGGCTGGCGACGGCGGTATATAGGCTGTTTTGGCAAGAAATGGTCAGGTCTATCGTGGATCATCGATTACAGAACAGGCTCCTCTAGGTGGGTTTGGGGCACCGCCAAGTCCTTAGAGTTTTAAGCGTTTGCGCTCGTAGTTCTCGGGCGGATGCTTCGGTAAGGTTAAGCATCAAGATTTAGGGCCAGGCATAGTGGGGTATCTAATCCCAGTTTGGGCCCTGGCTTTCGTGGATTTCAATTAATCGTTAGTCTAAGATCTTCTTTGAATGGAGGCCTTATACGCATCTTGGGCTTGCGACGGCTCAGTTGCTTTTTAATCTTAGTTACTTGGATAGCATGTGACCACCCTTTACGCCGTTATAAAGTTGATTTGGGTCTCCTGTATGACCGCGGTGGCTGGCACAGGATTTACCGACCCTAAGATTGCTATGACTAAGTCAAGTTTGCACTCATTGCTTAATCTTAATTACTGCTGAATGCCCGTGGGGGTGTGGCAATTGCAAGGCGTCTTGGGCTACGGTTGTGGTGTGCCTGATACCCGCTCCTATCGACCTGTGATCAGGGTGCCTAGGGCATCTACACTGGAGTGCGGATACTCGCATGTATATATCTAGCAACAACCAACAGTAAGGTTAGGACTAAGTCTTTTGTCTTTGGGTGCGTGTAGCATCCATCTTAACATCTTCAGTGTTATGCTTTTTATAAGCTACAAAGAC